TAAATTCGTTGGCAATATGCCTACGCTGGTTCAAATCCAGCTCGGCCCAAGAATTCGCTGAGCCAAGATCAAATTATATAATCCTATAATCCATAGAATTAAGAAAAATAAAACTTTCGGATATATCCCTCTTTTTAGTTATTTGTTCTCACAAATTATGATCTTCTTAATGATCTAGATTCATATCACAATCTGTAAGTATAAAGTCTAAAGAAACGAGGAAATAAAAAAAGAATCTTTTTGATCATTGAACGATTGAGAATCAATCGATTTGGCAATAACAAAAGGATTACTATGTAATATGTAATCCATCTCACTCTTACTAAACCATGTATATCAATACATCACCCGCGTCCCGGTTACAACCGGGTGATTAATGGAGATCATAAGAATATATATTCTAGACACCTTATTTCCTTGGGATTGTAGTTCAACTGGTCAGAGCACCGCCCTGTCAAGGCGGAAGCTGCGGGTTCGAGCCCCGTCAGTCCCGACAGACCCAATAAAAACTTCTCCTTTTCTATGAAAAGGGGGATGAAAGGGGTACAGGGAGCAGAATTTAATTTCCAACGCGGATCTTTAGTTATTTTTCTTCCTGAAGACAGAACAAACGAAAAAAGAGTGCATTTGCCAGAATATTAGATCTTTTGTAATGGGACTCATCTTTATCACACTTCTTTGTCTTCCAAGAAAATGAGATCATTAAAAAAACGAAGTTTCGAACTTCACTCCGTCCTTCTTTCCATTTCCATTGGTTACAAATCCAAACAAAGAATCGAAGGGAAATGGAAAGAAGGTTAGATGATACTTCATCAGATGATTGTACCCCGAAGGCGGTAGTTTATCGAAATGAAAAAAAAAAAACGCAAAATAAAGGAATTTTTGATTGGATTAGAAAGATTCGGTATGGATAAAAGATCTTCCTATGTTATACTATTCAATTCTGGACGATGAATCGATTTGATAGCTCAGTTATTCACGATATTGAGCCGATTCAATATCATTATCATGATCGAGATTTAATTCATCCCATTGAATTTACAGGCGTAAGATTTATCATCTCTATGGGATTAAATCCCGAGTTATTGCGAAGTAAAAAAAAAAAGAAAGATGAGATTATGGAAGTAAATATTCTTGCATTTATTGCTACTGCACTGTTCATTCTAGTCCCTACTGCTTTTTTACTTATCATATATGTAAAAACAGTCAGTCAAAATAATGAATTTGAATGAAACTTGACTTCGGAGTTCTTAGTAAGGATTCCCCTTTTTCGTCTTAAATGAAATGAGCAGACTAGAATCAGCAGTATTCTATGAGATCCGATAGTATGGTAGAAAGAGTTATCTATTTCTTTCTACCATACTATTTATTTTATTAGTGTTATTTTATTTAATGTCTAAAAATGTACTCTATAAAGATAGAGGTTTAATATAGATCAATCGAAAATCAAATCAACGAAGGAAAAAGGCTCTGGGCATATTGGGCATATATTAATAAAAGGAATCTTTTATTTTTCATTATTAGTATTAGATAGTTAAAAAAGCTAACTCAATTTCGTAGTACCCTTAGAGTCCACTTCTTCCCCATACTACGAGTGAAAGGGAAAATGTAAAGACTACCATTAAAGCAGCCCAAGCGAGACTTACTATATCCATGTGATTTGTGTCCCCTATCTCTATGAATATGAAGGAATTATTCCATTATTGCTCACTAATAATAGTGGAATCACTGGTGCAGAGTCAAAAAAAGGGGGGGTGTTCTGGACCAACACTATCGATTAACTAATCCAATAAACCCACATATTCTTAAATATGATTTCTAGTAGAATCGGGAAACATTAAGCCCAAGCAAAATAACAACAGGCAGTGACACCCTTCCAAGTATCGAGGGAATGTTACTAATAGAACGTCTAGGATAATCCAACCTAGTGTTTCTTTTTTTTTCCTTTTCTTTAGCAAGGAAAAAAAATATTGAGTCCAGACGGATCGCTATCTAATCTATCACATACCTCGATTTCCCATTTGATCTAATCCTTACCCTCTCCTGCTTGTGTCTTTGAAACAATCGTAAAATAGCCTATTCTTTTCTTGACTAGGGTTACCAAACAGAAATTTTTTATTTTTGCACTTTTATATAAAAAAAGCTCCAATCTAATTCAAGGCCTAGTTAGTAGACACTACATTAATAGTGGAAGGGGTATCAATACTTACTGATTCCCTTACACTACTCTAATCTTTCTTTTGGTGAATCCTTGACTCAAGGATTTACAGCCCTCTACGGATGTTTAAAATCAAAGAAGTCTCAAGGGCCACCTCCCCCTGGGGAATAACTCGTCGAGTTATATCAGTAGAAGAGAGAAGAGACTTAAGGAATTTTGAGTCTTGTGTTGATCAGGCGACACCCGGATTTGAACTGGGGAAAAAGGATTTGCAGTCCCCCGCCTTACCACTCGGCCATGCCGCCAAAACGATACAAAATAGATGAAAATATTCCCCCTTTT